AAAGTACTCGCGTTCGAGTACAGAAGTCAAAGTTTTAGCTCAACATATATGTATGTCTGTTTTCAAAGCACGAAGAGTAATTGATCAGATTCGCGGACGCTCCTATGAGGAAACGCTTATGATACTGGAACTTATGCCTTATCGAGCATCTTATCCCATTTTAAAATTGGTTTATTCTGCAGCAGCAAATGCTAGTCATAACATGGGCTTAAACAAAGCTGATTTATTTATTAGTAAAGCTGAAGTCAACGGAGGTGCTATTGTGAAAAAGTTAAGACCTCGGGCTAGAGGACGTAGTTATCCGATAAAAAGACCTACTTGTCATATAACAATTGTATTGAAGGATAAATCTAAATTATTTTTAGATGAATCTAAGATTTGATTTATAGATGAATCTGAATTTTAGATTAAAAAAATATATATATGGAAAGATAATATAATAGAAAAATATGGGACAAAAAATAAATCCACTTGGTTTCAGACTTAATACAACCCAAAGTCATCATTCCTTTTGGTTCGCACAACCAAAAAATTATTCCGTGGGTATACAGGAAGATGAAAAAATACGGAATTGTATCAAGAATTATGTACAAAAAAATAAGAGAACGTCCTCGGGTTTCGAAGGAATTGCACGTATACAAATAAAAAAAAGAATCGATTTGATCCAAGTCATAATTCATATCGGATTTCCAAATTTACTAATAGAAGGCCGAACACGAGGAATCAAAGAATTACAGATGAATGTACAAAAGGAGTTTCATTCTGTGAACCGGAGACTCAACATTGCTATAACAAGAGTTGAAAAACCTTATGGACAACCTAATATTCTTGCGGAATATATAGCTTTACAATTAAAAAATAGAGTTTCATTTCGAAAGGCAATGAAAAAAGCTATTGAATTAACTGAACAAACGGATACAAAGGGAATTCAAGTGCAAATCGCAGGGCGTATCGACGGAAAAGAAATTGCACGTGTCGAATGGATCAGAGAGGGTAGGGTTCCTCTACAAACAATTCGCGCTAAAATTGATCATTGTTCCTATACAACTCGAACTATCTATGGAGTATTAGGCATAAAAATTTGGATATTTGTAGACGAGGAATAATGGACCTTTATTTATCTTGCCATTCTGTCCAGTGATAGAACAAAAAAATGACAAATTTCATTCTTTATTTCGTTAACTAAAATAAAACTGAGTACTTCTAATTCTATAAGGTTGAATAAAAATTAGATTGACCTTTTTAATATAATTGCTATGCTTAGTGTGTGATTCGTTAGTTTTTTTAGAGTTTATAGTTGGGATTAAAAAAAATTAACCGACCCCTACTATGAACTTACTAACTCTATAAACTAATAACCAACTTATTGCTTCGTCTTGTCAAAATTCCAAGAAACAGTCACTATATGACTGGATCGATCATATAGTTGTAGCAACTGACATTTTTTCATAAAAAAAAAATTGAAATCTGATTATAGGTTGCGAAGCAAAAATAAAGGGATGTGGATAAATGGAAGGATGATAGAAAGAGAGAACAAAAGTATCAATGATATATGATTCCAATATGTATGTATGGTCTATGAATTATCTCACAAAAGGCAGTGTGATAAAGCATCAATACTGAATATTCTATAAATATTTAAATAGAATAAATATAAATAATTAAAGATAAAGAGCCTCGGGTTAATAGAAACTAAGGAAATTGACTTGAGAACAAATTTTGTTGGGGGCTCCATTGCAGAGTTCGGGCCTAACCATTAACGAAGAAGCTATGGGAACGACAGAACCTGTGATTGCATAGGATTCCACTGAAAACGAATCCTAATGATTCATTGGGTGGGATGGCGGAACGAACCAAGAACAAATTTATTTATTCTATATAGTAAAAGGTCATGTTTATTTATTCTATATAGTAAAAGGTCATGGATTTACCCTACAAATGAAGCAGGAAAGAGTCAATATTCGCCCGCGAAACCTTTAGTTATTGAATTACAATATTTTGGCGCGATTCGATAGAAAAAAAAATAAAGATTCGTTATGTTATAAAAGACAAAGCATTCTATAAATATACATAAAATAAAAAAATACATAACATAAATATAAATATACGCATCCGATTGTCTATCTGATATGGTATATACTTAACTATATAACATAACAATGCTAAACTATAACTAGAATATAACAAAGCAAAATAACAAATTAAATATGAATAAATCCCATTACGTTACTAAGTGTATTGCGTATTATTTATTAAATACATGTGTATCCGTAGTAAGATTAATGAATCATTTCATTTGCGAGGAGCCGGATGAGAAGAAACTCTCATGTCCGGTTCTGCAGTAGAGATGGAATTAAATTAAGAAATAACCATCAACTATAACCCAAAAAGAACCAAATTTCGTAAACAACATAGAGGAAGAATGAAGGGAATATCTTGTCGAGGTAATCGTATTTGTTTCGGCAGATACGCTCTTCAAGCACTGGAACCAGCTTGGATCACGGCTAGACAAATGGAAGCAGGACGAAGAGCAATGACACGATACGCACGTCGTGGCGGAAAAATATGGGTACGTATATTTCCCGACAAACCTGTTACAGTAAGACCCGCGGAAACACGTATGGGTTCGGGGAAGGGGGCCCCCGAATATTGGGTATCCGTTGTTAAACCAGGTCGAATACTTTATGAAATGGGCGGAGTATCAGAAACTGTAGCCAGAGCAGCTATTAAAATAGCTGCGTGCAAGATGCCTATACGAACTCAGTTCGTTATTGCGGGATAGGAATGTAGAAATAAAAATAAAGGTGATGATCAAAAAATATAGTATAGGTTTATTTTTTTCTGAACAGACAATATTTCTTTTTTTTTTATCCTTTGCAGTGAAATAACAGATTAAAAAAAAAATGATATGATTCAACCTCAGACCCTTTTGAATGTAGCGGATAATAGCGGAGCTCGAAAATTGATGTGTATTCGAATCATAGGAGCTGGTAATCCACGATATGCTCATATTGGTAACATTGTTGTTGCCGTAATCAAAGAAGCAGTACCAAATATGCCTCTACAAAGATCAGAAGTTATTAGGGCTGTAATTGTACGTACATGTAAAGAACTCAAACGTGACAACGGCATGATAATACGATATGATGACAATGCCGCGGTTGTTATTGATCAAGAAGGAAATCCAAAAGGAACTCGAGTTTTTGGTGCGATCGCTCGGGAATTGAGACAATTGAATTTTACTAAAATAGTTTCATTAGCCCCCGAGGTATTATAAATACTAGTAGTAGATTAGACTATTAGCGGGGTATCTGAAATAGGCCAATTAGTAGATTGTGTATCACGCATATACTTTGTAATTAATATTAAATTAATATTTAATATTAATTAATAGAATAATTAATAGAATTATTTTAATAATGAAAATAAAAACATGTTGATTATATCAAAATTAGAGAGTACCGATAATTATAGTTCGCCATGGGTAAGGATACTATTGCCGATATAATAACTTCTATAAGAAATGCTGACATGGATAAAAAGGGAACGGTTCGAATAGCATCTACTAATATTACCGAAAACATTGTTAAAATACTTGTACGAGAGGGTTTTCTCAAAAACGTTCGGAAACATCAGGAAAGTAACAAATGTTTCTTGGTTTTAACCCTGCGACATAGAAGGACTAGAAAGGGAATATATAGAACTATTTTAAAACGTATCAGCCGACCCGGTCTACGAATCTATTCCAACTATCAACGAATTCCTAAGATTTTAGGTGGAATGGGGATTGTAATTCTTTCCACTTCTCGAGGTATAATGACAGATCGAGAAGCTCGACTAGAAAAAATCGGGGGAGAAATTTTGTGTTATATATGGTGATCTTCTATCCCCCTCCTGATATCCTAATTTTATCTCTAACTTCCCTTACCATTTATTTGTGAAAAAGAGAGTAAAAGTGAGTTATATAACCCTTCCTCCATTAGTTGATACTTCAAGGGGATTATCTGGAATGAAAGAACAAAAATGGATTCATGAAGGTTTCATTACTGAATGGAATGGCTTTCCAACGGCATGTTCCGGGTCCGCTTAGATAATGAAGATCTAATTCTAGGTTATGTTTCAGGGAGGATCCGGCGCAGTTTTATACGGATACTACCAGGAGATAGAGTTAAAATCGAAATAAGTCCTTATTATTCAACCAGGGGATGTATAATTGGAGTAGATTCAGAATTAAAGTAAGGAATGATAAATATGAAAATAAGGGCTTCTGTTCGTAAAATTTGTGAAAAATGTCGACTTATCCGTAGGCGTGGACGGATTATAGGGATTTGTTCCAATCCGAGACATAAACAGAGACAAGGGTAATCTTTCTAAACTAAAAAAGAACTTTCTAAAAGAAAAAGAAGGACCCGTGTAAAAAGAAAGAATCTGTTTTAACATGAGATGGATATCTCCGTAGCTTTCTGTATATTTCTGACTCATATTTATGAGATGATAAAATATGACAAAACCTATACCACGAATTGGTTCACGTAAGAATGGGCGTATTGGTTCACGTAAGAATGGACGTAGAATACCAAAAGGAGTTATTCATGTTCAAGCAAGTTTCAACAATACCATTGTAACTGTTACAGATGTACGAGGGCGGGTAGTTTCTTGGGCCTCCGCGGGTACTTCTGGATTCAAGGGCACAAAAAGAGGAACACCTTATGCTGCTCAAGCAGCAGCAGTAAATGCTATTCGTACAGTAGTTGATCAGGGTATGCAACGAGCAGAAGTTATGATAAAAGGTCCCGGTCTCGGAAGAGATGCAGCATTACGAGCCATTCGTAGAAGTGGTATACTCTTAAGTTTCGTCCGCGATGTAACACCTATGCCACATAATGGATGTCGACCCCCTAAAAAAAGACGTGTGTAGAAATAAGAATTAAATGATTTCAAGAGAAATAAATGATTCAATGATCTGATAATAATATTAGTATGGTTCGAGAGGAAGTAGG